GTTAATGTAGCTTAATCAAATAAAGCAAAGCACTGAAAATGCTTAGATGGGTATTTTAACCCCATGAACATATAGGTTTGGTCCTGGCCTTTTTATTAGCTGTTAGCTAACTTATACATGCAAGCATCCCCGCCCCAGTGAGAATGCCCTCTATATCTATAAATCGATCAAAAGGTGCAGGCATCAAGTTCACTTACTCTAGTAGCTCACAACGCCTTGCTCCACCACACCCCCACGGGATACAGCAGTAATTAGAATTAAGCCTATAAACGAAAGTTTGACTAAGTTAAGCTAAATTAGGGTTGGTAAATTTCGTGCCAGCCACCGCGGTCATACGATTAACCCTAGTTAATGAAGTACGGCGTAAAGCGTGATTAAGAGACTAGTTAGATAAGATTAAAGTAATACTAAACCGTAAAAAGTCTTGGTACTAATGAAAATCAAATACGAAAGTAATCTTAAACTTTCTGAATTCACGATAGCTAAGACCCAAACTGGGATTAGATACCCCACTATGCTTAGCCCTAAACATAAATATTCAACAAACAAGAATATTCGCCAGAGAACTACTAGCAATAGCCTAAAACTCAAAGGACTTGGCGGTGCTTTACACCCCTCTAGAGGAGCCTGTTCTATAATCGATAAACCCCGATACACCTCACCACCTTTAGCAAATATCAGCCTATATACCGCCATCTGCAGCAAACCCTAAAAAGGCCTCATAGTAAGCAAGAAAATTCTACATTAGTACGTTAGGTCAAGGTGTAGCCTATAAGGTGGGAAGAAATGGGCTACATTTTCTACTTTTCTAGAATAAATATCCACGATAGCTTTCATGAAACTTAAAGCATAAGGCGGATTTAGTAGTAAGTCAAGAATAGAGAGCTTGACTGAATAGGGCAATAAAGCACGCACACACCGCCCGTCACCCTCTTCAAATATACCTATACAAAACTATAAATAATTTACCTAATCAAGTATATAAGAAGAGATAAGTCGTAACAAGGTAAACATACTGGAAAGTGTGTTTGGAAGAATCAAAATGTAGCTTATTAACTAAAGCACCCGGCTTACACCCGAGAGATTTCATTTTATTATGGACATTTTGAACCAATGCTAGCCCAACTTTTCTCCCATCCAAATACTATTCACCCAACAAATAAAACATTCACCTAGAATAAAGTATAGGAGATAGAAATTTATACCAGGAGCTATAGAAAAAGTACCGTAAGGGAAAGATGAAAGAATAAATTTATAGTATTAAAAAGCAAAGACTAACTCTTTTACCTTTTGCATAATGATTTAACCAGAAAATGCTTGACAAAAAGAATTTAAGCCAAACACCCCGAAACCAGACGAGCTACTCATAAGCAGCTAATAAGAGCTAATCCGTCTATGTTGCAAAATAGTGGAGCGACTTATAAGTAGAGGTGAAAAGCCTACCGAGCCTGGTGATAGCTGGTTGTCCAGACTAGAATTTTAGTTCTACTTTAAATTTACCTAAAGCATAAATAGGCTGAATGTAAATTTAAATGTTATTCTAAAGAGGGACAGCTCTTTAGAGTTAAGGAATAAACCTTATTTAGAGAGTAAATCAAACAATCTCCATAGTTGACTTAAAAGCAGCCATCAATTAAAAAAGCGTTAAAGCTTAACCTAATCATAAAAACTTAATACCTAACTCTTTCAATAATCTCCTAAATCAACACTGGACTAATCTATTTATAATAGAAGAAATTATGTTAAAATAAGTAACAAGAAAATATTCTCCCTGCATAAGCTTATATCAGATCGGATAATTCACTGATAGTTAACAACCTCATAATATTAAACAAAACCATAAATCATTATTATTTACATTGTTAACCCAACACTGGCATGCATTAAGGGAAAGATTAAACAAAGTAAAAGGAACTCGGCAAACATTAACCTCGCCTGTTTACCAAAAACATCACCTCTAGCATAAATAGTATTAGAGGCACTGCCTGCCCAGTGACAATACGTTCAACGGCCGCGGTATCCTGACCGTGCAAAGGTAGCATAATCACTTGTTCTTTAAATAAGGACTAGCATGAATGGCTTAACGAAGGTTTGACTGTCTCTTACTTTTAATCAGTGAAATTGACCTTCCCGTGAAGAGGCGGGAATTTTATAATAAGACGAGAAGACCCTATGGAGCTTTAATTTAACAGTCTCACAACCTTAATAATATCTTAGGAATTAAAATTATTGTTCATAGACTAGAAATTTTGGTTGGGGTGACCTCGGAGTACAAATCAACCTCCGAATGATAATAATCTAGACTCTACATGTCCAAATTACAATTCATAAATTGACCCAGGATACTGATCAACGGAACAAGTTACCCTAGGGATAACAGCGCAATCCTACTCAAGAGTCCATATCGACAGTTAGGGTTTACGACCTCGATGTTGGATCAGGACATCCAAATGGTGTAACCGCTATTAATGGTTCGTTTGTTCAACGATTAAAGTCCTACGTGATCTGAGTTCAGACCGGAGAAATCCAGGTCGGTTTCTATCTATTTCTATATTTCTCCCAGTACGAAAGGACAAGAGAAATAAGGCCAATTAAACACTTATGCCTTAAGTTTAATGGATGAGACAATCTTAATCCAGTAGAATATTTTAAACAACCTGCCCTAGAAAAGGGCTTGTTAAGATGGCAGAGCCTGGTAATTGCGTAAGACTTAAAACTTTATTTCAGAGGTTCAACTCCTCTTCTTAACACTAATGTTTATAATTAATCTTCTACTTTTAATTATCCCAATCCTAGTAGCCATAGCTTTTCTTACCCTAATCGAACGAAAAATATTAGGATACATACAACTCCGCAAAGGCCCCAATGTTGTTGGACCTTACGGCCTACTTCAACCATTTGCTGACGCAATAAAGCTATTCATTAAAGAGCCCATAAAACCCCTAACATCGTCAATTATATTATTTATTATTGCTCCAACCCTAGCCCTAACACTAGCTTTTACCATATGAATCCCCCTACCCATACCAATACCCCTCATCAACATAAACATAGGAGTGCTATTTATCTTAGCCACATCAAGTCTAGCCGTATATGCAATTCTATGATCTGGATGAGCATCCAACTCTAAATATGCTTTGATTGGAGCCCTACGAGCCGTAGCACAGACCATCTCATATGAAGTAACATTAGCAATCATCCTTCTCTCAGTACTTCTAATAAATGGATCATTTACCCTATCCACACTTATCACCACCCAACAATTTACATGGCTGCTACTTCCAACATGACCTCTAGCAATAATATGATTTATTTCAACATTAGCAGAAACTAATCGAGCTCCATTTGATCTAACAGAAGGGGAATCAGAACTTGTATCAGGATTTAATGTTGAGTACGCAGCCGGTCCATTCGCCTTATTCTTTATAGCCGAATATACTAACATTATCATAATAAACGCATTAACAGTAACTCTTTTTATAGGAGCACTACTAAATCCCATCTTTCCCGAAACTTTTACATTAAACTTCACCTTAAAAACACTCATCTTAACTTCCACTTTCCTATGAATCCGGGCATCCTATCCTCGATTCCGTTACGACCAACTCATACATCTTTTATGAAAAAACTTCTTACCCCTAACCCTAGCCTTATGTATATGACATATCTCTCTTCCAATTATAACTGCATGCGTACCACCCCAAATCTAAGAAATATGTCTGATAAAAGAGTTACTTTGATAGAGTAAATTATAGAGGTTTAAATCCTCTTATTTCTAGAACTATAGGAATTGAACCTAATCCTAAGAATTCAAAATTCTTCGTGCTACCTTTTACACCACGTCCTAAATAGTAAGGTCAGCTAATTAAGCTATCGGGCCCATACCCCGAAAATGTTGGTTTATATCCTTCCCGTACTAATTAATCCCTTAACTTCCTCCGCAGTCTACTTTACCCTCTTTTCTGGAACTATAATTACACTTTTTAGCTCACATTGACTCCTAACTTGAGTAGGTCTAGAAATAAGCATATTAGCTATTACCCCTATTCTAATCAATAAAGGAAACCCCCGATCTACAGAAGCTGCATGCAAATACTTTCTCATTCAAGCCACCGCATCAATAATCTTAATAATAGGCACAATAATTAACTTTATAGACTCAGGCCAATGAACCCTATCTAACTCATATAATCAAATTTCATCATTTATATTTACAATCGCACTCTCAATAAAAATAGGACTAGCTCCCTTTCACCTATGAGTCCCAGAAGTCACCCAAGGAATTCCACTTATATCAGGTCTAATCATGTTAACATGACAAAAAATTGCCCCAATCTCTATCGTTTATCAAATCGCACCTTCTATAAACCCTACCCTTATGTTACTTTTAGGAGTCCTATCAATCATACTAGGAGGTTGAGGAGGACTTAACCAAACCCAACTACGAAAAATCCTAGCGTATTCATCAATTGCCCACATAGGATGAATAATAGCAATCGTTACATATAATCCAACCTTAACAATATTTAACCTAATTATCTACATCATTCTTACCATCAACATATTTATACTTCTTCTTTTCCATAAAAAAACTACTACCCTCTCCCTATCTAATTTATGAAATAAGTTCCCTCTTCTAACACCCACAATTCTAATTGTACTAATATCGCTAGGAGGATTACCCCCTCTAACAGGGTTCACACCAAAATGAATTATCCTTAAAGAACTTATCTCAAATAACAACATTATTTTCTCTACACTAATAGCGATACTCGCACTCCTAAACTTATATTTCTATACACGACTTATCTACTCAACATCTCTAACTTTATTTCCATCATTCAACAATACCAAAATAAAATGACAATTCGAGAACACAAAGCTTATACCCTTACTACCCACCCTAATCATTACTTCTACCCTCTCCCTCCCACTAATACCCCTCTTCTCACTCCTGAACTAGGAATTTAGGTTAATTCAGACCAAGGACCTTCAAAGTCCTAAGCAAGTACCTAATACTTAATTCCTGCATTAAGGACTGCAAGACTTTATCTTACATCAATTGAATGCAAACCAATCACTTTAATTAAGCTAAGCCCTTCACTCCTAGACTGATGGGATTTAAACCCATAAGATCTTAGTTAACAGCTAAACGCCTTACTCAACTGGCTTCAATCTACTTCTCCCGCCGTTAAGGGAAAAAGGCGGGAGAAGCCCCGGCAGAGTTGAAGCTGCTCCTTTGAATTTGCAATTCAATATGAATATTCACCTCGGGACTTGGTAAAAAGAGGGTTCAACCTCTGTCTTTAGATTTACAGTCTAATGCTTACTCAGCCATTTTACCACCTACTTATGTTCATCAACCGTTGATTCTTCTCAACAAATCATAAAGATATCGGTACACTCTACCTTCTATTCGGTGCTTGAGCTGGAATAGTAGGAACTGCGCTTAGTCTACTAATCCGAGCTGAACTAGGTCAACCCGGAGCCCTATTAGGTGATGATCAAATTTACAATGTTATTGTCACCGCTCATGCATTTGTTATAATTTTCTTTATAGTTATACCAATTATGATTGGTGGATTTGGAAACTGACTAGTCCCCTTAATAATTGGAGCTCCTGACATAGCATTCCCACGTATAAATAATATAAGCTTCTGACTTCTACCCCCTTCTTTCCTTCTCTTACTCGCTTCTTCTATAGTTGAAGCAGGTGCAGGAACTGGTTGAACTGTTTATCCTCCATTAGCCGGAAACCTTGCCCATGCAGGGGCTTCAGTAGACTTAACCATTTTCTCTCTTCACTTAGCAGGAGTTTCATCAATTCTAGGTGCAATTAACTTTATTACAACTATTATCAACATAAAACCACCTGCTATATCTCAATATCAAACTCCTTTATTTGTATGATCCGTATTAATTACAGCAGTACTATTACTCCTCTCCCTCCCAGTTCTTGCAGCAGGAATTACTATGCTGCTAACAGACCGTAATCTTAATACCACATTTTTTGATCCTGCCGGAGGTGGAGATCCAATTCTCTATCAACACTTATTCTGATTTTTTGGACACCCTGAAGTTTACATTCTTATCCTACCGGGATTTGGTATAATTTCTCATATCGTAACATATTACTCAGGAAAAAAGGAACCATTCGGTTATATAGGTATAGTATGAGCTATAATATCTATTGGTTTCCTTGGATTTATCGTATGGGCCCATCATATATTTACCGTTGGAATAGATGTTGACACTCGAGCCTACTTTACATCTGCAACCATAATCATTGCTATTCCTACAGGAGTAAAAGTTTTTAGTTGATTAGCAACTCTACACGGAGGAAATATCAAATGATCGCCAGCAATACTGTGAGCACTAGGCTTTATTTTCCTATTCACTGTAGGAGGCCTTACAGGAATTGTCTTAGCCAATTCTTCACTAGACATTGTTTTACACGATACATACTATGTCGTAGCCCACTTCCACTATGTGTTATCGATAGGAGCTGTGTTTGCTATTATAGGAGGGTTCATTCACTGATTCCCCCTTTTCTCCGGTTACACACTAAATGACCTTTGAGCTAAAATTCATTTTACTGTAATATTTGTCGGAGTAAATTTAACTTTCTTCCCTCAACATTTCTTAGGATTATCAGGTATGCCACGCCGATACTCTGATTACCCAGATGCATACACAGCATGAAATACTGTTTCCTCAATAGGTTCATTCATTTCTCTTACAGCTGTTATAATTATAATCTTTATAATTTGGGAAGCATTTGCATCAAAACGAGAAGTTCTCACCGTAGAACTAACACCAACTAATTTAGAGTGACTACACGGGTGTCCTCCACCCTATCACACATTTGAAGAACCCACTTACATCAAGGCCTAGATCAAGAAAGGAAAGAATCGAACTTTCTAAAACTAGTTTCAAGCCAGCCTCATAACCATTATGACTTTCTTTATGAGATATTAGTAAAATAATTACATAACTTTGTCAAAGTTAATTTATAGGTTAAACTCCTATATATCTCTATGGCATACCCCTTCGAATTAGGATTTCAAGACGCCACATCTCCTATTATAGAAGAACTTCTACACTTTCATGACCATACTCTTATAATTGTTTTCCTAATTAGCTCCCTAGTCCTTTACATCATTTCATTAATATTAACCACAAAATTAACTCATACAAGCACCATAGACGCTCAAGAAGTAGAAACCATTTGAACCATTCTCCCCGCTATTATCCTTATTCTAATTGCTCTTCCCTCCCTACGTATTCTATACATAATAGATGAAATTAATGACCCAACCCTAACAGTAAAAACGATAGGTCACCAATGATATTGAAGTTATGAATACACGGATTATGAGGACCTAAATTTTGATTCCTATATGATTCCAACTTCAGATCTAGCCCCAGGAGACCTACGACTTCTTGAAGTCGACAATCGAGTTGTTCTTCCAATGGAAATACCTGTACGAATGCTAATCTCATCTGAAGATGTTCTTCACTCCTGAGCGGTCCCATCTCTTGGACTAAAAACAGATGCCATCCCAGGCCGACTTAATCAAGCTACACTTACATCAACACGACCAGGACTTTATTATGGTCAATGCTCTGAAATTTGTGGGTCAAACCATAGCTTCATACCAATCGTTCTTGAATTAGTTCCGCTAAAGCATTTTGAAAACTGATCCTCATCAATACTATAAATTCATTATGAAGCTAAAATAGCATCAACCTTTTAAGTTGAAGACTAGGAGTTAAATCTCCTCATAATGAAATGCCCCAACTAGATACATCCACATGATTTATTACAATTCTATCAATAATCCTAGCTCTTTTCTTTATGTTTCAACTTAAAATCTCAAATCACTCTTACCCATCTAATCCCTCCCCTAAAGATACTAAATTAATTGAGCATAAAACCCCTTGAGAAGAAAAATGAACGAAAATCTATTTGCCTCTTTCATTACCCCTACATTAATAGGTCTTCCTATTGTCCTTTTTATCATTGTATTCCCCAATTTACTTTTTCCTTCACCTACCCGATTAGTAAACAACCGCTTAGTGTCATTCCAACAATGACTAATTCAACTTGTACTAAAACAAATAATGGCAATGCACAACCCAAAAGGACGTACCTGATCCCTAATATTAATCTCACTAATCATATTCATTGGCTCAACTAATCTTCTAGGACTATTACCTCACTCTTTTACACCAACAACCCAACTATCAATAAATTTAGGAATAGCTATCCCTTTATGAGCAGGAGCAGTAATTACTGGATTTCGTCATAAGACTAAAGCATCATTAGCCCACTTTCTTCCACAAGGAACCCCAATTCCTCTTATCCCTATACTAATTATTATCGAGACAATTAGCCTCTTTATCCAGCCTATAGCGCTAGCTGTACGATTAACAGCCAACATTACAGCCGGCCATCTTCTCATACATTTAATCGGAGGAGCAACTCTTGTATTAATATCTATTAGCCCTCCTACAGCCATCATTACTTTCATTATTCTTGTACTACTGACAATGCTCGAATTCGCAGTTGCACTAATTCAAGCTTACGTTTTCACTCTCCTAGTAAGCCTATATCTACATGATAATACTTAATGACCCACCAAACCCACGCCTACCATATAGTTAATCCTAGCCCTTGACCCTTAACAGGGGCCCTCTCCGCCTTACTCCTAACCTCCGGCCTAGTAATATGATTCCATTTCAATTCCTCCTTCCTACTCACACTAGGCCTAATAGCCAATACTCTAACAATATATCAATGATGACGAGACATTGTACGAGAAGGTACATTTCAAGGCCACCATACATCAATTGTCCAAAAAGGCCTGCGATATGGTATAGTACTATTTATTATTTCAGAAGTATTCTTCTTTGCCGGATTTTTCTGAGCATTCTATCACTCTAGTTTAGCTCCAACTCCCGAACTTGGCAGCTGCTGACCTCCAGTAGGAATTAATCCACTCAACCCCTTAGAAGTACCACTATTAAATACCTCTGTTCTTTTAGCTTCAGGGGTTTCAATTACTTGAGCTCACCATAGCCTAATAGAAGGGGACCGAAAACATATAGTCCAAGCACTATCTATTACAATTGCTCTGGGACTTTATTTTACTCTCCTTCAAGCTTCTGAATACCTAGAGACTTCTTTTACAATCTCAGATGGTGTATATGGTTCAACATTCTTTATGGCCACAGGCTTCCATGGTCTCCACGTTATAATTGGATCAACCTTCCTTCTAGTATGCCTCATTCGTCAACTAAATTTCCACTTTACATCAAAACACCACTTTGGATTCGAAGCAGCCGCATGATACTGACATTTTGTAGATGTAGTATGACTCTTCCTTTACGTGTCTATTTATTGATGAGGCTCATATTCTCTTAGTATCAATTAGTACAATTGACTTCCAATCAATTAGTTCTGGAACTAATCCAGAAGAGAATAATTAATCTTATATTATCCCTCATTGTAAATTCTTCCATTGCTCTTCTACTAATCTCCGTAGCATTTTGATTACCCCAACTAAACGTATACGCTGAAAAGGCAAGCCCTTACGAATGCGGATTTGACCCTATAGGATCTGCTCGCCTACCATTCTCAATAAAATTTTTTCTTGTTGCAATTACATTTCTCTTATTTGACTTAGAAATTGCTCTTCTTCTCCCCCTTCCCTGAGCCTCTCAAACAAACAACCTCAGCCTTATATTAACTATAGCCTTGCTCTTAATCTTAATTCTTACTCTCGGATTGGCCTACGAATGAATTCAAAAAGGCTTAGAATGAATTGAATATGATAATTAGTTTAAAATAAAACAAGTGATTTCGACTCACTAAATTATGGGCTACCATAATTATCAAAATGCCTATTATTATTCTCAACACTATTTTAGCCTACTCTACATCTCTATTAGGGATATTTATTTACCGATCTCACCTAATATCATCACTTCTGTGCTTAGAAGGGATAATATTATCAATATTTGTCTTATGCTCCCTTTTAATTATAAATTTTCACTTCTCCTTATCATTTATAATCCCCATCACTTTACTAGTATTTGCTGCATGTGAAGCAGCTGTAGGCCTAGCCCTTCTCGTAATAGTATCTAATACATATGGCCTAGACTATGTCCAAAACCTAAATATTCTTCAATGTTAAAAATTATTATCCCCACAATTCTACTTGCTCCCCTTGTATGGCTCTCAAAGCCTTCCATAATCTGAATTAATCCTTCAATTCACAGTCTGATAATTAGCCTAATTGTTCTTTCTACATTAAATCGTCCTATAAATATAGATCTGATTTTCTCACTAGCTTTCTTCACTGATCCTTTATCCTCTCCTCTACTAATTTTAACAGCGTGACTCCTACCTCTCATAATTATAGCAAGCCAAAGCCATTTAACCCACGAACCATTAATCCGAAAAAAACTATACATTCTTATATTAATCTCACTGCAATCCTTTTTGATTATAACTTTCTCTGCCACTGAACTAATTATATTCTATATCCTATTTGAAGCTACCCTAATCCCTACGCTAATTATTATCACTCGATGAGGAAACCAAACTGAACGATTAAATGCAGGATTATATTTTCTATTTTATACCCTGGTTGGTTCGTTACCCTTACTAGTAGCATTAATTTATATCCAAAAATCTTCAGGATCCTTAAATTTTATTATATCAATATATCAATCATCCAATCTTCCTATATCCTGAACAAATGACATTCTGTGACTAGCATGTATTATGGCTTTTATAGTTAAAATGCCTCTATACGGCCTCCACCTCTGATTACCAAAAGCCCATGTTGAGGCCCCTATTGCTGGTTCTATAGTTTTAGCCGCTATCCTGCTAAAACTCGGTGGATACGGAATAATTCGAATTTCAACTTTACTTCATCCCATTACATGTAACATAGCCTACCCTTTTATTATGCTATCGCTATGAGGAATAATCATAACAAGCTCAATTTGCCTACGACAAACAGACTTAAAATCTCTCATCGCTTACTCCTCAGTAAGTCATATAGCACTAGTAATTGTAGCAATCATAATTCAAACTCCCTGAAGTTTTATGGGAGCCACAGCACTAATAATCGCCCACGGACTTACATCTTCTACGCTATTCTGTTTAGCAAACACCAATTATGAACGAATCCACAGTCGAACTATAACACTAGCCCGAGGCTTGCAATCTATCCTTCCCCTTATAGCAACATGATGAGTTCTAGCCACCCTAACTAATTTAGCCCTCCCACCTTCTATTAACCTAATCGGTGAATTATTTATTGTTATAGCATCATTCACTTGATCAAATATAACAATTATCTTAACTGGTCTAAACATATTAATCACAGCCCTCTACTCATTATATATACTAATTATAACACAACGAGGAAAATTTACGTACCATACATTAAATATTAATCCTTCTTTCACACGAGAAAATACACTTATATTTCTTCATCTCTTTCCACTTGCCATTCTATCAACAAACCCTGCCATTATTCTGGGTCAATTATACTGTAAATATAGTTTAAGCAAAACTTTAGATTGTGAATCTAACAATAGAGAATCATAACCTCTTATTTACCAAGAAAGCATGCAAGAACTGCTAATTCATGCCCCCGTGATTACACCCACGGCTTTCTTAACTTTTTTAGGATAGTAGTAATCCGTTGGTCTTAGGAACCAAAAAATTGGTGCAACTCCAAACAAAAGTAATAAATATATTCTCTTCACTTATCCTTACATCACTCGTTACCCTCTCATTTCCTATTTTTCTCACCATATCAGACTACCATAAACACATTAATTACCCAAACTACGTAAAAATCTCTATCATCTGTGCACTATCATTTTGCATAGTACCAACACTAATGTTTATTAACTCAAATTATGAACTTGTCATCTCAAACTGACACTGAATGACTATTCAAACATTCACCCTTTCCATAAGCTTTAAACTAGATTATTTTTCTATATTATTCATTCCCGTAGCATTATTCGTTACATGGTCAATTATAGAATTCTCAATATGATACATGCACTCCGACCCTTTTATTAACCGTTTCTTCATATATCTCCTCTTATTCCTTATCACTATAATGATTCTAGTTACATCTAACAACCTATTTCAACTATTCATTGGCTGAGAGGGAGTAGGTATCATATCTTTCTTATTAATCGGTTGATGGTATGGTCGAACAGACGCTAATACAGCAGCCCTTCAAGCTATCCTATACAACCGAATTGGAGACATTGGGTTTGTTCTAGCTATAGCATGATTCTTACTTAACTCAAATTCATGAGAACTTCAACAACTATTCATAATAGACGTATCCTTATTTCCTCTACTAGGACTTCTCTTAGCCGCCACAGGAAAATCTGCCCAATTCGGCCTTCACCCTTGACTGCCCTCTGCTATAGAAGGCCCAACCCCCGTATCAGCTTTACTTCATTCCAGTACAATAGTAGTAGCAGGAGTCTTTCTCCTCATCCGCTTCTACCCGCTAATAGAACATAACAAAGTCATCCAAACACTCACTCTCTGCTTAGGAGCTATTACCACTCTATTCACCGCCATTTGTGCTCTTACTCAAAATGACATTAAAAAGATTATCGCATTCTCCACTTCAAGCCAACTAGGATTGATAATAGTGACTATTGGAATCAACCAGCCCCACCTAGCCTTTCTCCATATTTGCACACACGCATTCTTTAAAGCCATATTATTTATATGCTCAGGATCAATTATCCATAACTTAAACGATGAACAAGACATTCGAAAAATAGGAGGACTATTTAAAGCTCTCCCATTTACTTCATCCTCACTTATTATCGGCAGCTTAGCACTAACAGGAACTCCATTCCTAACCGGATTTTACTCTAAAGACCTAATCATCGAGTCTGCAAACACGTCATATACCAACGCCTGAGCCCTAACTATTACTCTCTTTGCCACCTCTCTAACCGCTGTCTATAGTACACGAATTATTTTTTATGCCCTTATAGGACAGCCTCGATTCTCTTCACTAACCTCAATCAACGAAAATAATCCCCAACTACTTAATTCAATTAAACGCCTTCTTATTGGAAGTATTATTGCAGGATTTATTCTTTCTTATAACATCCCACCTATAAATATCCCAGTCCTAACCATACCCATCCATCTTAAACTCACAGCACTACTAGTAACCATCTTAGGATTTGTCATTGCTATAGAACTTAACTCAATAACTCTTTATCTAAAAACTAAAATGTACTCAAACACATCAAAATTTTCAACCTTACTAGGCTATTTCCCTACTGTTATTCACCGATTTAATCCCCATCTTAATCTCATCATAAGCCAAAAACTTTCATCAACCCTATTAGACCTGGTCTGACTAGAAAAAACTATCCCCAAATCTACCACTAACTTTCACTCAACAGCCTCCACTATAACCTCTAACCAAAAGGGCCTCATCAAATTATATTTCCTATCGTTCCTGACTTCAACACTTCTAGCAATCATAGCCGTATTCTATTTCCACGTGTAATTTCAATCACAATAAAAATACTAACAAACAATGACCAACCAGCTACAACCATCAATCAACTTCCACAGTTGTATATAGCTGCCACCCCTATTGAATCCTCACGAACCAGCCCTAACTCACCCCCCTCAAACACTATTCAATTCCCTGAATCCTTAAACTCAATTACAACTTCCATCTCATCATATAAAACCATAAACATAATAATTAAAAACTCCACTAAAAATCCCAATAACAAAACCCCCCAAATAACTACATTGGATCCTCACGTTTCTGGGTATTCCTCCGTTGCTATAGCCGTAGTATAACCAAATACCACTAATATTCCCCCCAAATAAATTAAAAATACTATTAAACCTAAAAAAGACCCTCCAAAATACAATACAACCCCACACCCAATTCCCCCACTAACAATTAACCCTAGACCCCCATAAATAGGAGAAGGTTTTGAGGAAAATCCTACAAAACCTAAAACAAAAAGTATACTCAATAAATACGTTACATACGTCATTATTTTTACATGGAATTTAACCATGACTAATGACATGAAAAATCATCGTTGTTATTCAACTATAAAAACGCTAATGACAAACATCCGCAAAACTCACCCTTTAATTAAAATCGTCAACCACTCCTTCATCGACTTACCCGCACCCTCCAACATCTCTGCATGATGAAACTTTGGGTCTCTTCTAGGCCTCTGCCTAGCAATCCAAATCCTCACTGGATTATTTCTAGCAATACATTATACATCTGATACTATAACAGCCTTTTCATCAGTTACTCACATTTGCCGAGATGTAAATTATGGTTGACTAATCCGCTATATACATGCTAACGGCGCATCTATATTTTTTATCTGCCTCTTCCTTCATGTAGGCCGAGGACTATACTATGGCTCATATACTTATTTTGAAACATGAAACATTGGAGTCATTCTCTTATTCGTAGTAATAGCCACAGCTTTCATGGGCTATGTTCTTCCCTGAGGTCAAATATCATTCTGAGGAGCAACTGTAATTACTAACCTTTTATCCGCTATTCCGTACATTGGAACAACCCTAGTAGAATGAATTTGAGGCGGCTTCTCAGTAGATAAAGCTACTCTAACACGATTTTTCGCATTCCACTTTATTCTTCCATTTATTATCGCAGCTCTAGTTATAGTTCACCTTCTTTTCCTTCATGAAACTGGATCAAACAACCCTTCAGGCCTTATTTCTGATTCAGATAAAATCCCCTTTCACCCATATTACACCATCAAAGATATCCTTGGAGTCCTTCTTCTTATTTTAGCCCTAATAACTCTGGTCCTGTTTTCACCTGATCTTCTAGGAGACCCTGATAATTATACACCCGCAAACCCCCTAAGCACCCCACCTCACATCAAACCAGAATGATATTTCCTATTTGCCTACGCTATCCTCCGATCTATCCCTAACAAACTAGGAGGTGTATTAGCCTTAGTATTCTCAATTCTTATCCTAATACTTTTCCCACTTCTCCATCTATCTAAACAACGAAGCATAATATTTCGACCACTAAGTCAATGCATATTCTGAATTCTAGTAGCAGACCTATTTACATTAACCTGAATTGGAGGACAACCCGTTGAATATCCATTTATTATTATTGGCCAACTAGCATCAATCCTTTACTTCACTATTATTCTCCTAATCTTACCAACCGTCAGCCTAATCGAAAATAAACTTCTTAAATGAAGAGCCCTAATAGTATAAACATTACTTTGGTCTTGTAAACCAAAAATGAAGTTACAAACTTCTTAGAGCAATAAATCAGGGAAGAAAATAAACTTTCCACCTTCAACTCCCAAAGCTGATATTTCTTACTTAAACTATTCCCTGCACTCGACCAGTTGCTTAAATTTTAACTTCTATGTCACTATCAGCTTCCATTCAATAGCCCACCTATGTAAATCGTGCATTTAATGTTTCTCCCCATTAAAGCATTATTAATCCATGTACATAGGACATTATATGTTTAATCAACATTAATATTATACTCATCATGCATATTAAGCACGTCTACAATACTAACATAGTACATAATACAGTAACTTATGGCCTTACATAACTGCTCGCCAACACGGCCGTGAACACACCAATAGCTCTTATTTAAAGTACATAGCACATCAATATCACTGGCGGTACATACCACATTCAGTCATAAATCCTTCTTGCTCCAAATGACTATCCCCTACCAAATTTGGTCTCATAATCTACCACCCTCCGTGAAACCATCTACTCGCCCACTACGTGTCCCTCTTCTCGCTCTGATCCCATCTTAACTTGGGGGTAGCTAATCATGAACTTTATCTGGCATCTGGTTCCTACCTCAGGGCCATGTACTGCATAATCGCCCACTCGTTCCTCTTAAATAAGACATCACGATGGATTAGTTCCATTCTAGCCCGTGACCCAACATAACTGCACTGTCATGCCTTTAGTGGTTTTATTTTTTGGGGGATGCGGGGACTCACCATTGGCCGTCAGAGGCCTCGTTCCATTCAACTCAATTGTAGCTGGACTTATTGGTCAATATTCCTACTTTACATAGTTACTATCTGCCATAGTCGGGCTTAATGCTCGATAGACAAAAAAATAGTTAAAACAGAAATCCCATAGTAGACTCAAATGTGAAATCAGACGTTTAATTAATTACTTCCTCTGAGCCTATAATATTCTCTCTTACCTGCTTAAAATTTTATTGACTTCTTTCTCAGTAGATTACTATACATAAATAAGCTTTAACAAAGTTAAACCACTATTAGCAGCCATACCATACTACTATAACACTAATAATACTTACATATTACTCTGTTCACCAAACCCCATATAAGCATACTTTTAAATTCAT